TATTTAGTATGTATAAAGGATCTTCCTATGTTATACTATTCAATTCTCGACGATTAATCGATTTGATAGATCAGCTATATTGTTATTCATAATATTGATACTATTCAGTATCATCATTATAGAATTTATACTATTGAATTTACAGGAGTCAAATTTATCATCTCTATGGGATTAGATCCCGAGTTATTGCGAAGCAAAAAAAAAACACAATGAGATTATGGAAGTCAATATTCTCGCATTTATTGCTACTGCACTGTTCATTCTAGTTCCTACTGCTTTTTTACTTATCATCTACGTAAAAACAGTCAGTCAAAATAATTAATTTGAATGAAATTTTAATTATTAGTTTAGTTCTTATCAATGATTGAAGAAATGAAAGAAAGGGATTCAAACTCCAAGTCTGAAATTAAGTGAAATGATCGGGCTGGAATCAGAAGTGTCTGAGATAGTGTGTAGAAAGAACTATATATAGTTCTTTCTACACACTATCTAGTATACTATTTCTTTATATTAATATATATATTACATAGTAAAAGAAAGGTGAAATGCTTGACTTGATATGTGGATCGCTTAATGAAAGAAAGATCTAATTTGATTATGTGTAGGACCTCGACTTCCGCGGACAACTACTAGTTGCTTCCGGTAGAAAGTATGTATCGCCATAATAAGAGAATTACTTTCTCTTAGACTTAGAACAGTAAAAGTAAAGAAAAAAAAACACACAGGGATTGGTTTTCTCATTGTAATATCCATAATTCTGGTAAAAGCCGGTTCATCAAAATAGAATATTTAGGAATAATTTGGTTGGAAGTGGAAGAAATTTCCTATCATGCGTAGATTTTATTTTCTAAATATAAATATAACTATGGTAATCATTCATTGTTTGATAGAATGGTTATTATTCATGACTGTATTCATTCCAGTATAATTTTGAAACAGAGACATTTTTGGAAGTCTTCGCAAAACGATTAATTAAACAATTGATACAATTCGATTACTCAATTAGTAGTACCCCTAGAGTCCACTCCTCCCCCATACTACGAGTGAAAGGGAAAATGTAAAGACTACCATTAAAGCAGCCCAAGCGAGACTTACTATATCCATGTAAATTATGTCCCCTATCTCTATCAAGGAATTATTCCATTATTGATCAATAATCATAGTGGAATCAATGGCGCAGAGTCAAAATAGAATTCTGACTTAAGGCGATTGATGAACCAATCCAATGAACCCAATCATAACAAATCCTATCTTATTGGATTTCTGGTAGAATCGGGAAGCATTAAGCACAAATACGATACACACAACACACCCTTTCTTAGGAAATATCAAAGGAATGCCTCTAATGTAAGATGTAGGAATAGTAAGACCTATTGTTTTGTTACCTTTCTTTCATAAACAAAAGAAAAGGCATACAAATATACCATCAAGATAGATAACTATCTATTTTCTCAGATACCTATATTTTATTTCCGATTTTTTATAAGTCTTATTGTCTTTCTGTGAAAGAATCAGGAAACGCCACTACCGCTATTACATACATTCTTTTTTTTTTGTAATCCCCCGGCAAATACAATTTTTGGTTTTTCAACGTTTTAGTTTTACTCTATAAGAATAAGAGCCGACCAACCATTCACATTGAATGTCTGAGCACTCAGAGCCTCTCGTGAGTCTGGATATCTTCAGTTCAGTCCTTTCAAAACTTCCTATAAATGGATTTCCTATCGTCCTATCCAATCTAATTCCAGACAGAGTTAGTAGACACTACCTTAGTATAGGTAGTGTAAGATAATTAGGAAGTCTTCATCGTCTTTCGTATAATCTCCTCTTCAATCCTAGGAACAAAAAAGGAGTGTCCTTTAGAAACCCTCAGATTGCGGAACAAGAATTCGTCGATTAAATCAGCAGGATAATAAATCCCAATTTGTTCATCAGGCGACACCCGGATTTGAACTGGGGATAAAGGATTTGCAGTCCCCCGCCTTACCACTTGGCCATGCCGCCAAATTCGATCAAAAATGGATAAAAATTTTATCTATATTCTATCTATATTCTATTATATATATTCTATTACTAATACTATTACTATACTAATTACTATAATAATTAATAATTAGTCATTTTTTTTTTTTATTCAAAGAAAATGGGTAATGGTTCCTGCCCTGAATTTTTCAGTCGGAAATCTATTTTTGATTTTCTTTGAATTAGTGAACGATTCTTAAATTTGTATCTCAAATCGTATTTCCTTAATGGCATAAAGAAAATTGATTTACGACTAATCAATTCTTTTTTAAAAAGAATTGAAATCCTTTTCAATCTCAATTATAACAACATATATGTGTATATGTAAACCCCAGAACAAAAATTGTTACACAGAACAGATAGATACCGAGTTGAGTCTCTCTTATGCACATATACCTGTAGAGAATTATCGTGCTTCAATTTGTCATTGAATATCTTCTCTAATGAATAGAAAAGCGGATGAAATCGTGAATCCATTTATTTTTTTGGTACCCAATCTGATCGTAATATCATAATAATAGGCAGAAATTGGATCAATTTTTATATTCTATATAAGACTCTATAAGTGTAATGTGAGTGGCAGATTTTTTTTTTGGGGGGGGTGTTTTATCAATTCATTTCTATTTGTACCTGTCGCAAATTCTAACTTGTGCCGAAAATTATCTTCATTCCTCCATCTTGTCTCCGTTCATACATATAAAATATAGATATGGAGTTGGCTCAAATTTCATGTGATTCAGTAAACATAATATACATTCCATCATTGCTAGATCGATCCGGATGGTTAGTTCGATGAAGAGTGAGCCAATACTACAATAATGGGATTTATTCTATAAAGAGGAAACTTAAGATTAAGATGCTCCGTAATAGAAATGAGGGAATGTCCACAATACCTGGATTTAGTCAGATCCAATTTGAGGGATTTTGTAGGTTCATTAATCAAGGCTTGACGGAAGAATTGGATAAGTTTCCAAAAATTGAAGATACAGATCAAGAAATTGAATTTAAATTATTTGTGGAACGATATCAATTGGTAGAACCCTTGATAAAAGAAAGAGATGCTGTGTCTGAATCACTCACATATTCTTCTGAATTATATGTCCCCGCGGGATTAATTTGGAAAAGCGGTAGAGATATGCAAGAACAAACCGTTTTTATTGGAAACATTCCTCTAATGAATTCCCTGGGAACTTTTATAGTAAATGGAATATACAGAATTGTAATCAATCAAATATTGCAAAGCCCCGGTATTTACTACCGTTCAGAATTGGACCATAAAGAAATTTCTGTCTATACCAGTACTATAATATCAGATTGGGGAGGAAGATTAGAATTAGAAATTGATGGAAAAGAAAGGATATGGGCCCGTGTGAGTAGGAAACAAAAAATATCTATTCTAGTTCTATCATCAGCTATGGGTTCGAATCTAAGAGAAATTCTAGATAATGTTTGTTACCCTGAGGTTTTCTTGTCTTTCCCGAATGATAACGAGAAAAACACGATTGGTTCAAAAGAAAATGCTATTTTGGAGTTTTATCAACAATTTGCTTGTGTAGATGGGGATCCAGTATTTTCTGAGTCCTTATGTAAGGAATTACAAAATAAATTTTTTCAACAAAGGTGTGAATTAGGAAAGATTGGTCGACGAAATATGAATCGGAGACTAAATCTTGATATACCTCAGAACAATACATTTTTGTTACCGCGAGATGTATTGGCTGCTACGGATCATTTGATCGGAATGAAATTTGGAATGGGCACACTTGACGATATGAATCACTTAAAAAATAAACGTATTCGTTCTGTAGCAGATCTGTTACAGGATCAATTCGGATTGGCTCTTGTTCGTTTAGAAAATGCGGTTCAAAGAACTATATGTGGAGCAATCAGACATAAATTGATACCGACTCCTGAAAATTTGGTAACTTCAACCTCATTAACAACCACTTTTGAATCGTTTTTTGGCCTACACCCCTTATCTCAAGTTTTTGATCGAACTAATCCATTGACACAAACCGTTCATGGGCGAAAGTTGAGTTATTTGGGTCCTGGAGGATTGACAGGACGAACTGCTAGTTTTCGGATACGAGATATACATCCGAGCCACTATGGGCGTATTTGCCCAATTGACACGTCCGAAGGAATCAATGTTGGTCTTATTGGATCCTTAGCAATTCATGTGAGAATTGGTCATTGGGGATCTATAGATAGTCCGTTTTATGAAATATCTGATAAATCAAAAGAGACGCAGATGATTTATTTATCACCAAGTAGAGATGAATATTATATGATAGCAGCAGGAAATTCTTTGGCCTTGAATCGGGGTATTCAGGAAGAACAGGTTGTTCCAGCTCGATATCGTCAAGAATTCCTAAGTATTGCATGGGAACAGATTCATCTTAGAAGCATTTTTCCCTTCCAATATTTTTCTATTGGAGCTTCCCTTATTCCTTTTATCGAGCATAATGATGCAAATCGGGCTTTAATGAGTTCTAATATGCAGCGCCAAGCAGTTCCGCTTTCTCGGTCCGAGAAGTGCATTGTTGGGACTGGGCTGGAACGCCAAACGGCTCTAGATTCAGGGCTTTCAGTTATAGCCGAACACGAGGGAAAGATCATTTATACGGATACTCACAAGATTGTTTTCTCAAGTAATGGTGACACTATAAACATTCCATTAGTTATGTATCAATGTTCTAACAAAAACACTTGTATGCATCAAAAACCTAAGGTTCAACGAGGTAAATACATTAAAAAGGGACAAATTTTAGCGGACGGTGCGGCTACGGTTAGCGGGGAACTCGCCTTAGGAAAAAACGTATTAGTAGCTCATATGCCATGGGAAGGTTACAATTCTGAAGACGCAGTACTAATTAGCGAACGTCTGGTATATGAAGATATTTATACTTCTTTTCACATCCGAAAATATGAAATTAAGACTCATGTGACAAGCCAAGGTCCTGAAAGAATCACTAAAGAAATACCGCATTTAGAGGCTCATTTACTCCGCAATTTAGACAGAAATGGAATTGTGATGCTGGGATCTTGGATAGAAGCAGGTGATATTTTAGTAGGTAAATTAACGCCTCAAACAGCGAACGAATCCTCGTATGCCCCCGAGGATAGATTATTACGAGCCATACTTGGCATTCAGGTATCCACGGCAAAAGAAACTTCTTTAAAACTACCTATAAGTGTAGGTGGAAGGGGTCGCGTTATTGATGTGAGATGGATCCAGAAAAAGAAAAAAGGGGATTCTAGTTATAATTCAGAAATAATTCGTGTATATATTTCACAGAAACGTGAAATCAAAGTAGGTGATAAAGTCGCTGGAAGACATGGGAATAAAGGTATCATTTCTAAAATTTTGCCTAGACAAGATATGCCCTATTTGCAAGATGGAACAACTGTTGATATGGTCTTCAACCCATTAGGAGTACCCTCACGAATGAATGTGGGACAGATATTTGAATGCTCACTCGGGTTAGCTGGGGATCTTCTAAAGAGACATTATAGAATAGCACCTTTTGATGAGAGATATGAGCAAGATTCGTCGAGAAAACTAGTGTTTCCTGAATTATATGAAGCCAGTAAACAAACAAAAAATCCATGGGTATTTGAACCCGAGTATCCGGGAAAAAGCAGAATATTTGATGGAAGAACAGGAGATCCTTTTGAACAGCCTGTTCTAATAGGAAAGTCCTATATCCTGAAATTAATTCATCAAGTTGATGATAAAATCCATGGGCGTTCCAGTGGACATTACACACTTGTTACACAACAACCCCTTAGAGGAAGGGCCAAGCAAGGAGGACAACGAGTAGGAGAAATGGAAGTTTGGGCTCTAGAGGGATTTGGTGTTGCTCATATTTTACAAGAGATGCTTACTTATAAATCTGATCATATTAGAACTCGTCAAGAAGTACTTGGTGCTACGATCATTGGAGGAACACTACCTAACCCAGAGGATGCTCCAGAATCTTTTCGATTGCTCGTTCGAGAACTACGGTCTTTGGCTCTGGAACTGAATCATTTCCTTGTATCTGAGAAGAATTTCCAGATCAATAGGAAGGAAGCTTGATCTGAATGAATCAGAATTTCTATTCTATGATCGATCGGTATAAACATCAACAACTTCGAATTGGACCAGTTTCTCCTCAACAAATAAAGGCTTGGGCCAACAAAATCCTACCTAATGGAGAGATAGTTGGAGAGGTGACAAAACCCTATACTTTTCATTACAAAACCAATAAACCGGAAAGAGATGGATTGTTTTGTGAAAGAATCTCTGGACCTATAAAAAGTGGAATTTGTGCTTGTGGAAATTATAGAGTAATCAGGGCTGAAAAAGAAGACCCGAAATTTTGTGAACAATGTGGGGTGGAATTTGTGGATTCTCGGATACGAAGATATCAAATGGGATACATCAAACTCGCATGTCCAGTGACTCATGTGTGGTATTTGAAACGTCTTCCTAGTTATATTGCGAATCTTTTAGATAAACCTCTTAAGGAATTAGAAGGCCTAGTATACTGCGATGTGTGATTTGATCGAAATTTTCATTTTACAGATTCATAATAAGAAACTGTCATCCCATTCAATCTGATTGGGATGCCCCCGATTCTGACATGTGTCTTTGGAGGAGTAACATGAAGCTCAGAATTATGGGCGTATTCAATACTTCCAAATGGAAGGGGTATTGATCCATGGCCGATTCCGTAAGAGATAAATAGGAATTGCTCGTTATACCTCGTGAAAAAAAAAGACCAATTCTACGAATTGGCTATTCCGTTTCTTTTAGAGAGAAGTTCTGTTCAAGCAAACAAATATGGCATGGTGACAGGAGTCTATCTATCGCATATATGCTTCAAGGGGCATTACGGCATAACCATCGAGGTGAGTGGGGGCCTAAAAGATCGAATGGAACGATATATAGACAAGTAAATCCCTTATGAATCCCAAAATATTCCTTTAAGAGGATTCATTATTTGAGGGGAAGTAGACTACTCAATAATTTCACATTTCCATTTGAAAGTAATTCAGAAAGTTGTTAAAGTCAAAAAAGAATGAATCAATGAAAGATTGGTCCTTACTGGGAACTTGAGTAAGGAGTAGCTTTTTGTAGGGTTTTTTTGAACAAAGTTTAAAAATAAGAACCCCTTTCTTTATTTGGTATAACTACTTTAGCCGGATGAGAGGAAACCTTCACGTCCGATTTTTTAGGGGGGAATCCCATTCGATGGGAACCTATCTCGATTTTTCTTTTGCTAGGCCCGTAGTAAAAAAACCTACTTTCTTACGATTACGAGGTTCATTCGAATATGAAATCCAATCCCGGAAATACAGTATCCCGCTTTTTTTTACTACCCCAGGTTTTGAGACATTTCGAAATCGAGAAATCTCTACAGGAGCAAGTGCTATCAGAGAACAATTAGCCGATTCTGATTTGCGAAGTATTATAGATAATTCATTGGTAGA